TGTATCTATGTCAATGAAAAGAACTAAAAAAGTCTTAACAAATTGGACCTAGCCCCTAAATTTCTTAGATCTTAAAAACAAAAAGAAGACTTTCTTTGTAAATGTAAGGATAATGATATGGACTGTGAATGATTCAATAATGGGGATTCCTTTAATCTATACATATATGTTCATTTGTACAGGTATCGTATCTATACAAAACAAATGAAATTGGATTGGAAGAAGAACCGAGGATTTCTATTCGGATCCATTTGTGAAAGAACAGAGTGAATGAAATGAGAAAGATAAAGATCTTTAATTTTGTTTGAACTGAACCACTGATGAAAAAAAAAAGAGTATAAAATAAATATAAATAAGAGGAGGTAAAATGGGCTTTTCTTGGGGATAGAGGGACTTGAACCCTCACGATTTTAAAAGTCGACGGATTTTCCTCTTACTATAAATTTCATTGTTGTCAGTATTGACATGTAAAATGGGACTCTCTCTTTATTCTCGTCCGATTCACTTTCAAAAGATCTATGAAACTCTGGAATGAATCATTTGATCACTGAATATTCGAATTATATTCCTTTTTCAACTTCAATTGGAAATTGGAATGGATTCAGAATAACTCTTCCATTTTTAATAGATTTTTTTATCATTTAGAATGATTATTTGATCTCTATCATTCTAATTAATATAGAATCGAAATAGAGGGTTTATATATATCTTTATACTAATCCTAATACTCATATCATTATTATGAATATTATAATAATATAATATAAAATTAAATTAAAATATAATATTATAAATATAATTAAAAATTATTATAATAATATAATTTATATAATAAATATAAAATATAATATAATATATATAATAATATTAATATAAATATAATAATATAAATATAATAATATAAAATATAATAATATAAAATAAAAATAAATATAATAATATAAATAATTATAATAATAATTATAATAATATAAATATATAAATAAATATAATTATAATAATAATAATAACTAATTTATAATAACTAATACTAATTATTACTAATAATGGACTAATAATGGGAATCAAAATTGCTCTTCTTGTTTCAATAAGAATTTTGATTTAATATCAAAACAAAATAAAATTGTTTGATTCGTTGGAACAAAATTGGAACAAAAGAAGTACTGGCCCGGCCAGTACTTAACCAGGCCGGGTAAATGAACAGATGAAGATTGCAGATTTAGTGGAAGATTTTTATTTTCATATTCATCTTTAGTATTTTTATTCTAATTTCATTTGAATTTGTATTCTATATATTATTAGAGATATAGGATTCAGGTTGTGATTAATCATTTCCTATGTCAGTATGTATTAGGTATATAAATTTGAATTCTATTCCTTTTTCAACTTCAATTGGAATGGATTCAGAATAACTCTTCCATTTTAAGTAGTCAATTTCATTCGTTAGAACAGCTTCCATTGAGTCTCTGCACCTATCCCTTTTTATTCTAATTTTCCATTTTTTATAAAAACAAAGATTTGGCTCAGGATTGCCCATTTTTAGTTCCAGGGTTTCTCTGAATTTGGAAGTTACCACTTAGCAGGTTTCCATACCAAGGCTCAATCCAATCAAGTCCGTAGCGTCTACCAATTTCGCCATATCCCCCTTTGCTTTGATACAAGGATCCAGTTGTAATTCCATCCAACTCTTTCATTGATCTTGGAACTGTTGAATTCATTAGGTAATGATTCCTATATTGAAATTGAATATTGAAAAGGCTGCTATTTTCTTTTTTTTGCCATCCTATAATTTGATTCTATCATTTAATCTCTATTGGTCTATTGGATGAACCCTATTTGTTTCAATCCGAAATGATTCTATCATTGATGTATCCGCAATTCAATATGGATAGATATATCCCACATATATCTATGTCTTTACTCCCCCTTTAATTTTACAGCGCAATTAAAAATAGTATAACGGTCGATATTCATTCTTTTTTTTTTTTCGTCCTCTTGTGTACTTGTGTATAATGATAGAATACAAGTTTTTATCCGTTTTAGTCATGAATTTCCATTATTCGAATAGAAATCAATATCAATATTCAATAGAATATGATTCTCTTTAGTTTTTAACTATTTATCCATATTTATCCATATATTTATCTATTAGGATATAGATAGTTTCGTTACGTGAAATTTATATTTATAGTATAATTTTATAGTTCCACCATTAGAATGATAATAAATGAATAATTCATAATCATAATATGATTTTAATTATCATAATCATAAAATAATAATAATATTATTGAAGATTGAATTTAAGATTTAAGATTGGATTTATTGTATTGATTTCATATCCATCTTTATTTCATATTCTTCTTCATATTAATCATATCATATTAAAAATAGTAAGAATTTAATTCTTAATTAGATTTTCTATTATTTATTTAATTATTTATTTAATATTTAAATTTAATTAATTTATTTTAATTAATATGCATTAACATTAATATGATAATATGTAATTTACATAATTTAAATGTAATTTAATTTCTATTTATATGTCTAGATCTAAATAATCTAAATACTAAATAGTTTTATTTTCTATTTTAGAATTTCTAAATATAATCTCAAATCTATCAAATCTATAACTAATAACTATAAATAAAATAAAAATAAATTAAGAATATAAAATAGAAAAAATTTGATTATTTAAATAATCAATAAAAAAAGAAGAAGAAGAATCACTAGGTAATAGCTAAGATCCGAGAGTTTCTTATACAATATTGCTCTTATATCCGTATCCGCCCGCTTAGCTCAGAGGTTAGAGCATCGCATTTGTAATGCGATGGTCATCGGTTCGATTCCGATAGTCGGCTCTTTTTCTTTATCGATCTTTTTCTTTGCATGATTGAAAATATATACTCTCGCTTTCTCTAAATGTTGAGTTATTATGTCATGGTAACTTGCAGCTATAGCTATGAATAAAAAAAGTTAACTAGATCTCTACAGAATAAATTGGAAAACGTAGCCTTCACTTGAACTTCCTATATATATACAAAAAATAAAAATATTGATAAAATTTATTTCATTCTGTTTTGTAGTACTTCAGTAGATTTAGTTTTGCTTTGCTGATCCTTTAGTTCAGTCTGAATTTATATTTTTTTTGTAAAAATAAAGTGAATCAAAAAGGGAGCCTTTATTTATATGTCTCGTTACCGAGGACCTCGTTTCAAAAAAATACGCCGTCTGGGGGCTTTACCGGGACTAACTAGTAAAAGACCCAGATCCGGAAGTGATCTTCAAACCCAATTGCGCTCTGGAAAAAAATCGCAATATCGTATTCGTTTAGAAGAGAAACAGAAATTGCGTTTTCATTATGGTCTGGCAGAGCGACAATTACTTAAATATGTGCATATTGCTGGAAAAGCCAAAGGGTCAACAGGCCAGGTTTTACTACAACTACTCGAGATGCGTTTGGATAACATCCTTTTTCGATTAGGTATGGCTTCGACCATTCCTGGAGCCAGACAATTAGTTAACCATAGACACATTTTAGTTAATGGTCGTATAGTGGATATACCAAGTTATCGTTGCAAACCCCGAGATATTATTACTACGAAGGATAAAGAAAGATCGAAAGCTCTGATTCAAAATTATCTTGTTTCATCCCCCCGCGGGGAATTGCCAAACCATTTAACTATCGATTCCTTACAATATAAAGGATTTGTAAATCAAATAATAGATAGTAAATTGATCGGTTTGAAAATAAATGAGTTGTTGGTCGTAGAATATTATTCCCGTCAGACTTGATTCTAACGAAAATAAAAAAAAGCAAGGTTCATACAATTTTGACTCCTTTCGCTGAAGTAAATAGAGTACCTTGTCTCATTCACATATAAAAAAAAATGGATCGATAATAATAATAGGAATAGGATTCTTTTTATTTTTTCTTCTTTTCAATATCAATACGATATTTCTATTTGTATTTTACGTATCACAGGGCTGTAATTAGGGATAGAGAATCTCTATCAAATAAGGACTGTTAGAATAATAATATAAATTATTATTTGATTTGATTTAACACATTCTAGTAGGTAACGTAACGTTGATGAATGAAAAGAAACGGAGAGAGAGGGATTCGAACCCTCGGTAAACAAAAGTCCACATAGCAGTTCCAATGCTACGCCTTGAACCACTCAGCCATCTCTCCTACAGAATCTTATTCTTGACCAAAACCCGAATGAATAGCGAGTCATTCATCTTAATTGTAGTACAGGTATGACCGCCCGGTGGTTCCATAGGAAGAAAAGTTTTTTTCCAATTTCATATTTATCAACAACAACTTCTTTCATTAGCTACCCCACGATCTATTCAAAATTCATGAATCGTCCGATTCATTTTTCGATTTCAACTGTATGGCGTGGCACATATACGTTATCATTATGCAAACAAAAAAAAAGGATGGTTATCTTATTTTTTTATCATGGAATGATTATTCAATTATTTTTCCTTTTCATATTCATAAAAAAATAAAAATTTTTCGAGTTATCAAAATCAATCCATAGGAAACTTGGTTATTCAACTTAGATGAAATAGTAATACATTGGTATACTACGAAATTTGAATGAAATATAATCTGATTCAACTATTTCATTTCATCTTTGTAAAAAAGGGGGACAATTTGTGACCCACATTTTTTCCAATTAGTCTGTTTTTATGTTATTTTGTACTGTACAATTCCTTTTTTTGTGGGATCGTTTTCCCCGAAGGTTAATGAGAATAATTATAGAATTAATTGCTAATTATGCCTAGATCTCGAATAAATGGAAATTTTATTGATAAGACCTCTTCAATTGTAGCCAATATCTTATTACGAATAATTCCGACAACTTCAGGAGAAAAAAAGGCATTTACCTATTACAGAGATGGTGCGATTTGATTCTTTTATTGTTTTTTTACCCCTCAGTTTTAAGAGAAAAAGAACGTAGTTAGGAATAGAAAAAACAAATTAG